TTCCATTGAAATAATGAGCCCCTCTATTAATATTGGGGGCTCATTACTTCAACTAGTCCCCATGTTCTTCGAAGGGATCTCTTAATTTTTGAGAGGGTTGCCCAAAAGCGGTATATAAGGCATACCCAGTAAAGCTTACAAGTAAACCGGATATGGAGATGGCGACTAGGGTTGCTGTTTCCATTTTTTCGATAATTTCAAGATCACAAAGGATCACGATAATGTCGTTTATTTACAACTACAACGGAATGGTATACAAAGTCAACAGATTTCAACCCATGATAAAAGAGGATTTATGGCTACAAAAACCGTTGAGAGTAGTTCTAGATCTGGGCCAAGACGAACTGGCGTAGGGAGTTTATTGAAACCATTGAATTCGGAATATGGAAAAGTAGCTCCAGGGTGGGGGACTACACCACTTATGGGAGTTGCAATGGCTCTATTTGCAATATTTCTATCTATTATTTTAGAAATTTATAATTCATCTGTTTTACTGGATGGAATTTCAATTAATTAGTTCATAAAAACTATGAAGTCTTAGTTTTTCAATCAAAAAAGATTATTTTACTTATACTTACTTAATGCTTAAAATACTTAATACTTCAACTTAAGATTACCTAAGACTTGGATTTATAGACCATTCTGGCAGTTCGATCGTGAAATTTATTTGTTTCGATATTTCATTTCCGGAATATGAGCGTGTGACTTGTTATAACTGATCCTATTGATAATACAGAGAATGGACCTGTCATCTCTATAAAGATGATTCTACCTCGTCAGATATTTATTCTAGTCTCTGGAGCACGGACTATATAGAATAGATCAAGAAAAGAAATATTTGAACTATGATTCATACCTATTATTCAGACCTCGCAACCGGATTAAAAAAATGGAAATAGGTCTTTTATAAATCAAAAAATTTTTTCCTTCATACTTCTTTTGACCGAAAGAAATCTCTTTCTCTAGATTTTTTTGAGTTATTACATTCATTAAAAAAGTGATGATCAAATGGTTTTTACTCAGAAAACCTTTGAGTTTAGCTTTGGTTTTCTGAAATCATCGTGGTTTTAGTATGAATCTGAGGTTTCAATTGATTCATAGGGTCTCAACAAGAGAATTCCTATAAAAAAAAAAGATAGGGAAGAGAAGATTCAAGAGGCCTGTCAGGATTAACATAAAGAAAGATGGATGAGCCAACTTGAGATTGTATTTCTTGGCATTATCATCACAAAGAAGAGATTCCGGATTTTTCTTACTTCGTATCTTTTGGTCAAATCGAGTCAAGCGGCTAAGCCACAAGAAGTTTTAAACTCTCTATTCCATATCCGTTGAAACTAGTATTTGTGTGTTTCGGCTTGAGCCGTACGAGATGAAATTCTCATATACGGCTCTCAGAGGGGGAGTCTTTCTTGGGTTACCTATCTCAATAAAGTATATGATTGGTTCGAGGAACGTCTCGAGATTCAAGCGATTGCAGATGATATAACTAGTAAATATGTTCCTCCTCATGTCAACATATTTTATTGTCTAGGGGGAATTACACTTACTTGTTTTTTAGTACAAGTAGCTACGGGTTTTGCTATGACCTTTTACTATCGTCCAACTGTTACAGAGGCTTTTTCCTCTGTTCAATACATAATGACTGAGGCCAACTTTGGTTGGTTAATTCGATCAGTTCATCGATGGTCAGCAAGTATGATGGTTCTAATGATGATCTTGCACGTATTTCGTGTGTATCTTACGGGTGGGTTTAAAAAACCCCGCGAATTAACTTGGGTTACAGGGGTGGTTCTGGCTGTATTGACCGCATCTTTTGGCGTAACTGGTTATTCCTTACCTCGGGACCAAATTGGCTATTGGGCAGTAAAAATTGTAACAGGCGTGCCTGAAGCTATTCCTATAATAGGATCACCTTTGGTAGAATTATTACGTGGAAGTGCTAGTGTGGGCCAATCCACTTTGACTCGTTTTTATAGTTTACATACTTTTGTATTGCCTCTTCTTACTGCCGTATTTATGTTAATGCACTTTTCAATGATACGTAAGCAAGGTATTTCGGGTCCTTTATAGAGAAGGCAGATCATAGATATTTGTAATTTATCATATCGGGGAGGAACAAGAGTTTTTCATTGCTACAAATATGGATTATTGAAAAATAAGGCATGTTATTTGGATACTTCTATTCAACTCTGAAGTATTGTTTATTTGATACGAATCAAATAGTTGAAGTATATTTTCCTAAAAGAGGATGGATTATGGGAGTGTGTGACTTGAACTATTGATTGGTCCATGCAGATATATGATTTTATCCGCCACGTTGGAATTCACAACCCAATGTGTCTCCGCATCCAACCATCACGCAAGTCCCTTTATGTAGCATAGGATAGGCCGGTTCGCTTGAGGAGAATATTTTCTATGATCATACCCGAATCATGTCATGCATGAACAGGCTCCGTAAGATCCCTAGAATAAGTGATGTGGAATCCAATGTTCTATTTATTCCACTTTGTTTAATTTTTCTTTTTTTTTTTTAGTAATTTTCTTATAATTAATTGCTAGTATTAGTATTTCGTATGAATTTGATAGTAATCTTAGTAAGTTTTTTATAGTATGTAGATGCATTCATTTCCTCTGCATCGACCCTGATCTATGATACTATCGGAGTTAAATAAGGGATCTAAGGAAGCACAGGGGCTAGACTTTATTAGTAACAAGTAAAAACTTTGTATTTTTGTATGTAACACAATCGAGATGTTGTGGGGATAAAAACCAACCAAAAGACATGAATGAGACAATCCAAAAAGCACTTGATCATGATCGAATTTGTAAGCCTACTTGGATATTGAGCATTTCCTTGTTGCCAGAACTGAATTCTTTACAATGAATCGTTGCAACTTGGGGAAATGGAATTTGATAAATCTTTTCTTACATAGAGTCATTCTACATTATATATGTAGATATGTATGAAATATGGAAATATAGATATTCTATGGACCTAGGACCTATTTATGTTCTATGGATCTATTTCTGTAATTCTTTTGATTCTTGCTCGAGCCGGATGATAAAAAATTATCATGTCCGGTTCCTTTGGGGGATGGATCTACAATAATTCACCTATCCAAATAACAAAGAAACCTGATTTGAATGATCCTGTATTAAGAGCTAAATTGGCTAAAGGGATGGGACATAATTATTATGGAGAACCTGCATGGCCCAATGATCTTTTATATATTTTTCCAGTAGTAATTTTAGGCACTATTGCATGTACTGTGGGCTTAGCAGTTCTAGAGCCGTCAATGATCGGTGAACCGGCGGATCCGTTTGCAACTCCGTTGGAAATATTACCCGAATGGTACTTTTTTCCCGTATTTCAAATACTTCGCACAGTACCCAATAAGTTATTGGGTGTTCTTTTAATGGTTTCAGTACCAATAGGATTATTGACAGTACCTTTTTTGGAGAATGTCAATAAATTCCAAAATCCATTTCGTCGTCCAGTAGCTACAACAGTCTTTTTGATCGGTACCGCAGTAGCTCTTTGGTTAGGTATTGGAGCAACTTTACCTATTGAGAAATCCCTAACTTTAGGTCTTTTTCAAATTGATTAAACCGTTAAATACCACGACATAGGTATCTAAGGAAGATCCCCTTCTGGATCTTCCCTAGATACATCTATCTTATTATGATCTATTCTGCAAATATATGGACCGTGTCGAAGATTCAAAACTCATTCTATTCTTTTTTATTTCTAAAAACTAAAAAATGAAAAAAAAAAGTCCAATGGATTTAAAATGAAAACTTTTTCTTAGGTAAATTGATTGCAAAATGCTTCTGTAGAGTGCCCAATATCTGTTTTACATCTTCTATGCGAAAATCTTCCATTTTCATAAGATCTTCTTGACTGTGACTCAAAAGGTCCAATAATGTATGTATATTGGACCTTTTGAGACAATTATAGGTCCTGGAAGACAATTCTGATTGGTCAATAAAAATACATGTCAATGGAATTCCTTTTTTGTTTTTCTTAAGATTAGTGAATCTGTCTTGAAAGGAAAAAAGGGGTAGATTCCATCTGTTTTCATTTTCCTTGAAATTCATGTCCTCTTCCTCTGCATGTAGAAAAGGAATCAATAAATCAATCAAATTACGAGAAGCTTCATAAAGTGCTTCTTTAGGAGTTAAACTTCCATTCGTCCATATTTCTAGAAAGAGTATCTCTTGTTTTTCATTCCCATTCCCATAAGAATGAATACTATGATTCGCATTTCGAACAGGCATAGATACAATATCTATAGGATAACTTCCATCGTGAGAGTCATTTGTGGATTTCATACGATATCCGCGATCTCTCTTGATTTGTAATTCAATACACAAATCAATTGGTTCTGTCAGGTTAGCTATATGCTGTGTCGTGTCAACTATTTCTACAGAAGGTGGTGAGATGATATCTTGAGCTGTTATGTATTTGGGACCCCTGACGCAAATGGATGCGTCCCTAACTCCATAGAGATTACTTCTCAATACAATCTCTTTCAAATTTATTAAAATCTCATGTACTGATTCTTCAATACCCGCTATCGTAGAATATTCATGCAGCACATTTTCAGATTTTGCACGTGTGATATATGTTACTTCTATTTCTCCAAGTAAAGCCCTTCGCATAGCAATACCTATAGTATAGGCTTGACCTTTCATAAGCGGGGACAGAACAAAACGACCATAATAAAGACGCTTGCTGTCTACTCTTGATTCAACACATTTCCACTGTAGTGTTCGAGTGGATCCTGCTACTTCTTCTCGAACCATACTATTATTTTTCTTTTCTTTATGATTATTGGATCAGATCATTGAATCATTTATTTCTCTTGGAATCTCTTGAATTCTTATTTCTACACACGTCTTTTTTTAGGGGGGCGACATCCATTATGCGGCATGGGTGTTACATCACGTACGAAACTTAATAGCATCCCATTTCTACGAATGGCTCGTAATGCCGCATCTCTTCCGAGACCTGGACCTTTTATCATAACTTCTGCTCGTTGCATACCCTGATCAACTAATGTACGAATCGCGTTAAATGCCGCGGCTTGAGCAGCATAGGGTGTTCCTTTTCTTGTGCCTCTGAATCCAGAAGTACCTGCGGAAGCCCAAGAAACCACCCGACCTCGTACGTCTGTAACAGTTACAATAGTATTGTTGAAACTCGCTTGAACATGAATAACTCCTTTTGGTATTCTACGTTCATTCTTATTTGAACCAATACGTGCATTCTTACGTAAACCAATTTTTGCTATAGGTTTTGTCATATTTTATTAGATCATATTCATAAGAATAAGAAAAAGAAAGAAGAATCAGAAATCTACAGAAAGATACGGGGATATCCATTTCATATGAAAACGAATCCTTTCTTCTTTCTTTTTACATGTACATGGGTTTGAAAAAGTACTTGATTTAGAACTTGAGAAGGATTACCCCTGTCTCTGTTTATGTCTCGGATTGGAACAAATGACTATAATTCGTCCCCGCCTACGAATCAAGCGACATTTTTCACAAATTTTACGAACAGAAGCCCTTATTTTCATATTTATCATTCCTTACTTTCATTCTGAATCTCTTTTTTTTTTGGAAACAAGAATCAGTTTATTGCATTTTTGAACTTCGAATTATATCCCTACAAAAAGGATGTTTAAAAGAATGATCTAATCGTTCGAATCTTTTTTGCGAAGTCTATAAATTATACGTCCCCTGGTTGAATCATAACGACTCATTTCGATTTTGACTCTATCTCCGGGTAGTATACGTATAAAACTGCGCCGGATTCTCCCTGAAATATAACCTAGAATTAGATCTTCATTATCTAACCGAACTCGGAACATACCGTTGGGAAGTGATTCAGTAATTAAACCCTCATGAATCAATTTTTGTTCTTTCATTCCAGGGAACCCCCTTTAAGTATCAACTAATAGAGGAAGAGTTCTATAATTCACTTCTCCTCTCTATTTTACAAATAGTAAGTTCGAGAGAAAATTAGGGTACCCCGGGAGAATCACCATATATAACACAAAATCTCTCCTCCAATTTTTTCTAGTCGAGCTTCTCGATCTGTCATTATACCTCGAGAAGTAGAAAGAATTACAATTCCCATTCCACCTAAAATCTTAGGAATTCGTTGATAGTTGGAATAGATTCGTAGACCGGGTCGGCTTATACGCTTTAAAATCATTTTATTACCTTTCCTAGTCTTTCTATGTCGTAAGGTTAAAACCAAGAAATCTTTTTTACTTTCTTGATGTTTTCGAACGTTCTCAATAAAACCTTCTCGTAAAAGTATTTTCACAATGTTTTTAGTGATATTAGTAGATACTATTTGAACTCTTCCCTTTTGATCTATGTCAGCATTTCTTATAGAAGTTATTATATCGGCAATAATGTCCCTACCCATGACGAACTATAGTTATTGGTGCCTCCTCATTTTGATATAATCAACATGCTTCTTTTTTGTTTTATTTTTTATTGAATTTTTTTTTTGAAATTCTTAAATTCTAAAAGATTATTCTAAATCTCAAATATATGCATGAGACACAATCTATTAATCGGATCTATTTCACATATTTGAATATTCTATTTTCTATATATAGAATAGATAGGATATATCCTATCTTCATCTATAAGACTTCGGGCGCTAATGAAACTATTTTAGTAAAATTCAACTGTCGCAATTCCCGAGCAATCGCACCAAAAATTCGAGTTCCTTTTGGATTTCCCTCTTGATCAATGATAACCGCTGCATTGTCATCATATCGTATTATCATGCCGTTGTCACGTTTGAGTTCTTTACACGTGCGTACAATCACAGCTCTAATTATTTCTGATCTTTCTAGAGGCATGTTGGGCACTGCTTCTTTGATTACAGCAACAATAACATCGCCAATATGAGCATATCGGTGATTACCGGTTCCTATGATTCGAATACACATCAATTCTTGAGCTCCACTGTTATCCGCTACATTCAAAAGGGTCTGAGGTTGAATCATATCATTTTTATTTGAATCTCTTATTTCAATGCAAGGGATAATGGAAAAAAGAAATATTGTCTGTCCAGAGATAAAGAAATCTGTGGTTGTTTTTTCATTCTCAATACTCCTTCCTTCTTCTTTTACTTTTGTTTACCTATCCTGAAATAACAAATTGAGTTCGTATAGGCATTTTGCATGCAGCTATTTCCATAGCAGTTTTGGCTACAGTTTCTGATACTCCACTCATTTCATAAAGTATTCGGCCCGGTTTAACAACGGATACCCAATATTCGGGGGATCCCTTGCCCGAACCCATACGTGTTTCTGTAGGTCTTACAGTAACAGGTTTGTCGGGAAAGATACGTACCCATATCTTTCCACCACGACGTGCATATCGTGTCATTGCTCTTCGCCCTGCTTCTATTTGTCTAGCTGTGATCCAAGCAGGTTCAAGTGCCTGAAGAGCATATCTGCCAAAACAAATATGATTGCCTCGGCAAGATATTCCCTTCATTCTACCTCTATGTTGTTTACGAAATCTGGTTCTTTTGGGGTTATAGTTGATGGTTGTTTCTGAATTCCATCTCTACTGCAGAGCCGGACATGAGAGTTTCTTCTCATCCAGCTCCTCGCGAATGAAATGATTCAAGAATCTTAAATATACACATGTATTTATGTATTTGATTCTATCAAAATGAAAAGAAAGAATATACTAATCTTTTTTATATTGAATTTGTTACATAGGTAACTTTATATATAACTAACTAGATAACTAGGTGTGTTTGTTTATATATAATGCTTCTTTCTTTTATCAAGATTTCTAAAGTATTTGACTTTACCTCTATTGAAATTGAATCACACCAATAAAGAAAATCCTTAAATGAAAGAAAAATTAAAAATAAAGAAAGGTTTCGCGGGCGAATATTGACTCTTTCCTCCTTCATTTGTAGGATCAATCCATGACCATTCAGAAGAAATCCATTTTTTCTTGGTTCATTTCGCCATCCTACCCAATGAATCATTAGGATTGATTCGTTTTCAAGAAAATCCTATGTAGTCACAGGTTCCATCGTTCCCATAGCTTCTCCATTAATGTTTAGGCCTGAACTCTGCAATGGAGCTCTCAACAAAATCTCTTATTTGTTTCCGAATCAATCTCCTCAGTTTTTCTTAACCCGAAGCTCGATTAAATTATTCTCTATTTTCTATTCTTTATATTCTTATTTGAATTTCTTTTATTTTATTTATTATTTATTCTATTTTATTATTCTTTTATTCTATTTTATTATATGTTTCTATACTTCTTTCTATTTTTTCTTTGTATATTTCTTATTCTATTGTATTGTAATTGTATATTTTGTATTTTTATTTTATATTGATGTTGATGCTTTATAACACTGCCTTTTTTATGGGGTAATTTTTCATAAACCATACATATGGGAATCATATATCATTGAGATCTTTATTCTCTCTTTCTATCATCCTTCCATTTTTCCACATCCCTTTTTTTTCACAATTCATAATCAGATTTCTTTTTTATGAAAAGAATTTCAGTTGCTACAATGCTACAACTATATGATCGATTCAGTCATATAGTGACTGTTTCTTGGGATCTCGACAATACGAAGCAATAAGTTGGTTATTAGTTTTGAGTTTCTTTAGTTTTGATAGTTACTAAGTTTATAGTGGGGTTAGCCTGTTTTGTTCAATCTCAATTCTAAAGAAAAAACTAACGAGTCACACACTGAGCATAGCAATTATACTAAAATCTAAATTAAATAAAGGGTAAATCAAATTTTTATTCAACCTTATAGAATTAGAATTGTTCGTTTTTCTTTGATTAAGAAAAAGAAGAAAAGAGTTTATAAATTTTTTCTATCGATGACCAGAATGGCGAAATAAAGAAAGGTCCATTCTTCTTCTTTTTTCTTTTCTTATTCTTGGTTTACAAATATCCAAATTTTTATGCCTAAGACTCCATAGATAGTTCTAATTGTATGGGAACAGTGATCAATTTTAGCGCGAATTGTTTGTAAGGGAACCCTGCCTTCTCTGATCCATTCGACACGTGCAATCTCTTTTCCGTCGATACGCCCTGCAATTTGCACTTGAATCCCTTTTGTACCCGTTTGTTCAGTTAATTCAATAGCTTTTTTCATTGCCTTTCGAAATGAGACTCTATTTTTTAATTGTAAAGCTATATATTCTGCAAGAATATTAGGTTGTCCATAAGGCTTTTCAATTCTTGTGATAGCAATGTTGAGTCTCCGGTTTACAGAATGAAATTCTTTTTGTACATTCATCTGTAATTCTTCGATTCCCCGTGTTCGTCCTTCTATTAATAAATTGGGAAATCCAATATAGATTATGACCTGAATCAAATCTATTCTTTTTTGAATTACTATATAAGCAATTCCTTCGAAACCTGAGGATATTCTCTTATTTTTTTTTACATAGTCCTTAATACAATTCCGTATTCTTTCATCTTCTTGTAGACCCTTGGAAAAATTCTTTGGTTTTGCGAACCAAAAAGAATGATGACTTTGAGTTGTTCCAAGTCTGAAACCAAGTGGATTTATTTTTTGTCCCATATTTTTCTATTCTTTTTCCATCCATTTTTTTTCTAAATAGGAATCTAAAATTTAGATTTTTCTTTTAAAAAAATCTTTATATGACAAGTGGTTTTTTTTATCAGATAACTACGCCCTCGAGCCCGGGGTCTTAACTTTTTCACAATAGCACCTCTATTGACTTCAGCTTTACTAATAAATAAATCAGCTTCATTCAAACCCATATTATGACTAGCATTTGCTGCTGCAGAATAAACCAATTTTAAAATTGGATAAGATGCCCTATAAGGCATTAGTTCCAATATCATGAGTGTTTCTTCATAAGAACGTCCGCGAATCTGATCAATTACTCTTTGTGCTTTGAAAACAGACATACATATATGTTGAGCTAACACTTTTGCTTCTCTATCCGAA